TTTAGGAAGGATATTCTCATATTGATGCAATATAAGGATAAGTGTATGCGAAATCTATCCCTTTTTAGTTAAAAGTTTTATTCGAATCCAACCTTTCCCTTTAAGGAATTAAATTGGTTAGCATAAAATAATATCTAATAAATAGAAAATCGAATAGTAGATAATCCGTTATGAAAGAAACGGAATACATTCTTTGAATAATCAAGATTCGTAATCAATCCTTGTCTTGTTTGTTGGATTAGGTCTAACTTTCTTAACCAACCTGCAAGCATGGAACTTTACGAGATGAAATAGGGAAAGACAGAAGATAGAACTTAAAAGAAAAAGATAATTGAGGTAACTCGTCTTCGAATCAACTTTGGTTGGGGTTCAAAAAATGAATAAATAAAAATAAAGTAAATTCAAGGATTTCCTTTTTTCAAGGGGCCTTTTGGAGTTGTGGAATGGTTTTCTTCTCCTCTTATTCCATATGGAATACAATGAGTTAAAATAAGAAGGAATAGGGGACGACCATTTGCTCCAAAAAGAGGATTAAATCCTATTGAAAAAGAAATAATCTGAAATAGAAAGAACTTTTTTCAAATTCCATTTTCATTTTTCAATGGGTTTAGATGATCTAGTTCTTAATATTATTACTTTACTTAACTCACAGATTCCACAATAAATCTCTTGATTCGGAATTAGGAACTTATGTCCCATCTGATGAATCGATTTTCTTTTACACTTCTGTATCTCGCTCTATCTTTTTTTTTAGTATTATCTAAAATAACTGATGAATTATGAATTTTCCATAACTTAGGTAAGTGCTTTACCAACATATGTAGTGTAGGAAAAAAAAATGGAATTTAACCCCTTCATGCTTACTATAACTAGTTATTTCGGTTTTCTACTGGCTGCTTTAACTATAACCCCAGCTCTATTTATTGGCTTGAACAAGATACGTCTTATTTGAAATGATTTGAATGAATAAGTCAGAAAATAAGAATCTTTCCTTTGGGTTCCCGATATTTATAGGACTCTTTTCCACACTAATTACCAATTCTTTTCTTGGTCATTGAGATTCGTGGATAATTTAGACTATTATTTAGAGATAGATCGTACCTCTTTTTTTATCCCCTCGAACAAATCGAAATGATTGAAGTTTTTCTATTTGGAATCGTCTTAGGCCTAATTCCTATTACTTTAGCGGGATTATTTGTGACTGCGTATTTGCAATACAGGCGTGGGGATCAGTTGGATCTTTGATTGAGTAATATTTATTTTTTGATTGACCTCCTCCAGACCAGAGAGGGGGTCAAATTGGGGTTGTAATTCGACTTTGTTTTTTTAAGTTATTTTAATCTGTTTCGACATAAAATAGATGGAATCACGCTCTGTAGGATTTGAACCTACGACATCGGGTTTTGGAGACCCGCGTTCTACCAAACTGAACTAAGAGCGCTTTCAAAAATAAAATACTTTTCTACTCCTAACGTGTCTCACGTACGTATAGTATCCAAAAATTCAAGTTATATCCCGATCTCCCCGCTACTGCCCATAAAGAAGAGAGAAGTAATAGGTAGGGATGACAGGATTTGAACCTGTGACATTTTGTACCCAAAACAAACGCGCTACCAAGCTGCGCTACATCCCTTTTCCAAATTGTTGTACAATGCCATTGTACACAATTCCTTTCTTGTTTTCCACATCGTAATTTTCTTCTATTTCTCTATCTATATAGAACTTTCTTGTCATTTCTTGTTTTTGGTCTCATATAATCAAGGAAGGGTATATATCTAAAATCCAGTTGAATTTCACCTATAAAAGAAAGATTACTATTCCTTTCCTTAGTAATGTATAGGAAGAAGGGGTCATCTTTTTCTTTTTTAGGGATAGGCAAATCTCGCCTATATGGTTCATTCTATATATATAGAATATTTCTTTTGTTTTTTAGCTAGGAATCTCGCCTAAAGAAATACAAACGATCTTGGGCAAGAGTATCTGATCATATATGTATTCCAATAAGGAAGGAGGATTTTCAATGCGGGATATAAAAACATATCTCTCTGTAGCACCCGTGCTAAGTACTCTATGGTTTGGGGCTTTAGCAGGTTTATTGATAGAAATTAATCGTTTATTCCCAGATGCTTTGTCATTCCCTTTTTTTTAATTCTAGTTATTCCTGTGCGAGATATAGAATTCTTCGTGACATGCCGAAAATTTTTCTTCAATCCTAGTATACGAAGCAAAAAGAAAGAAAAGATGGATTGGGTTGAACCTAAGAGTCATGAAAAATTTGGTAAATCTCATTTTGATTTGGTAAATCTCATTTTGGAAGAAAACATAAATTTAATTAAAAGCCGTATCCAAACTAAGTCAGGCCTCACAAATCCGAGCATAGAAAGAGGCTAGAGCCAGGCTTGCTAAGGATTTCGAAGCAAAATCCTTGCTAATTCGACAAGGATTGTATTCTTTAATTATTTCTTGATTTTTTATTACAAATTTCAAAAATTTTGTATTCTATTGGATTTTATTCTTCTTTTTCGGATCCAATTCCAATATAGAAGAATATAAAGAACAGGTATAAGAATTAAGTTAAGTCGATCCAAAAAGGAAAGGAGGTTCATGGGCAAGGGCAAAGATGTTAGAATCAGAGTGATTTTGGAATGTATCAGTTGTGTTCGAAAGGGTACCAATAAGGAATCGACGGGGATTTCTAGATATAGTACTCAAAAGAATCGCCACAATACACCTGGACAATTAGAATTAAGAAAATTTTGTCGTTATTGCCGCAAGCATACGACTCATAATGAAATAAAGAAATAGGAGCATCGTATTTTTTATTTTTCTAAATCTAAAGAACAGAAAGAGTAAGAACTTCTTATTTTCTTATTTAATATATAGAACATAGATAGAATACAAAATACAAATAAACTCATCTGATTTTAGGTAGATATTATTTCATATGTATAGAGGTTTTTATATATATAGTATATGAATCAAATAATATATGGATCAAAGAAAGACTACTTCTTCTGGATCCAAAATTAATAAAATAAATAAATCCATTTTTTTTTTTCAAATTTTTAAATAAGGAATAAATCATGTATATATCTAAACAACCTTTTCGTAAATCTAAGCAACCTTTTCGTAAATCCAAACAAACTTTTCAAAAATCCAAGCAACCTTTTCGTAAATTCAAACAACCTTTTCGTAAATCCAAACAAACTTTTCGTAGGCGTTCCCGAATTGGTCCGGGGGATCGAATTGATTATCGAAACATGAGTTTAATTAATCGATTTATTAGTGAACAAGGAAAAATATTATCCAGACGAATAAATAGATTAACCTTGAAACAACAAAGATTAATTACTCTTGCTATAAAACAGGCTCGTATTTTATCTTTCTTACCATTTCGTAACTATGAGAATGAGAAGCAATTTCAAGCCCAGTCAATTTCAATAATTACTGGTCCTAGACACAGAAAAAATAGACATATTCCTCAATTAACACAAAAGTTCAATTCCAATCGAAATTTAAGAAACTCCAACCAGAATTTAAGAAACAACAATCGGAGCTTAAGTTCCGATTGTTGATGTTTTATTCAAAAGGGTCAGACTCATATATAAATAAAGTAATCCAGTTTAGATTCTTGTGTTTGTTCTAAGAAAAGAAAGAAAAATGGGAAAAAATAAATAGTTTTTTTATTTATTGCAACATGCTCGTTGATTCCTACCACTTAATCTTAATTTATTGTATCTTCCCGGAGTTCCCTCTCCGGGAATTTGGTTTTAATTATTCCTGTATATTACTTTTTTCTCCTTTTAATTGATGGTCTTTATTTTATTGGAAATCGTGTAAAGATTATTTGGATTTAATACAGCTACTTGTGCAAGCATTTTACGATTAAGAATCAATTCCTTTTTGTACAGATTGTGTATTAATTTACTATAACTATCGAATACTTTATATATGCGTGTTGCTGCGTTTATCCGAGTGATCCACAAACGACGAAAATCCCTCTTTTGCCTGCCTCTATCTCGATGAGAAGAAACAAAAGCTCTTCTTACTTGTTGAGTAATCATTCGATTAAGTCTTAAATGAGCCCCTCTAAAGTTTGAGGCAAATGAACGCATTTTTGTTCGTCGTCTCCGAGCTATATATCCTCGCGGAACTCTGGTCATTGAATCAAATTAACCTTAATGAATAACTAATGATTTCTCTTTTTTTAACTGCTCTTTTTCCCATTAATAACAAAACGGATTATTCCGATATATAAAATATGAATTCCAATGGCTTTTGCTACTATAACCTTCCCAACCACGATTTTTTATTCTATCCCCTTCAGTTATTTCGCATAGAAATAACAAATTCTAACGATACTAAAAAAACAGTGGGTTCCATCGTTTCTATGGTTCCCTTTTAAACGGTGAGGCCCTCTCTATACACCGGAGCCCTTTCTTTTATCAAAAGATATTGTGAACTTGTATAATTCACATTCTTTGGCTCTACCTATCCATTATAGAGTAAATAGCTCTTTTCACAATAAATTAAGAGTTATTCATACAGTGACGGTATTTAATTTTGAAAGTTGGCTAAGTAGCTGACCCTTTAGTCCGTTCTTTTAAGATAAAGGAGCATAAGCCTTTTCTTTTTATTACTATTTCCTCCGCTTAATGGATAACCATTTGCTACCAATGGGGGGATTGCTTCTTCCAATCTAGATGATTGTATTTGCACCAAAGGAAACCATAAATTCCATATACCGCAGAAATCTAAGATAGAGCTTCTCTATCCTATTCATTGGTACCGATCATGGATACTTCCAAATTTGTCTTATTTGTTTGAACTCATGATCTGAACGAGTCGCACATACACCCTAGCACATGTTCCTCGACGCTGAGGACATCCCTTAAGCGCGGGCGTTTTTCTAGCATTTCGTATTGGCTGTCTTGCATTTCTAATAAGTTGTTTAACCGTTGGCATGTCGTATGTATATAGAAAAAAATGGATTGGTTTAGATCGATCTTAACCTGATGATTCATCATCATGAAGTATTTCTATTTTCTAAAAAATCGCATAAAACCCGAATTTAGGTTTGAAATAAATTTACAAGAAATTCAGCCACTACCAATCCTTAAACATTTCTGGAAACCATACTGGATCAGTATCGCAGTGCTCGTCAATCATTTCATCCCCTACAATATCGACAAGTCCATAAGCTTTGGCTTCGTCTGCTGACATAAAAACATCCCTTTCCATGTCTTCGGATACAACCCAAAAAGGCTTGCCTGTTCTTAGTGCATAAACCCTTGTAATCATTTCGCGAACTTTGTGTAACTCTTCCACTTCTAGTAAAAATTCTGGTGTCCTTGCCCGATAATAAGCACTAGCAGGTTGGTGAAGCATAATTCTAGCGTGAGGGAATGCTATACGCTTAGTGGGTTCTCCTCCAAGCAGAATGAAGGAGGCCATGGACGCGGCTATTCCGAGGCATATTGTATATATATCTGGTGTCACCGTTTGCATCGTATCAAAAATAGCCATTCCTGAGATTAGCCACCCCCCTGGGGAGTTTATAAACAAAAAAATATCGCTAATTCCATCTTCTATACTGAGATATACCATGAGACCTGTAATATGATTCGTGATCTCGCAACGAATCTCTTGACCTAAAAAAAGTGTCCTTTCTCGATACATAACATTGTATAAGTCAACCCAAGTCGCTTCTTCATCTCCGGGAATCCGGTAAGGTACTTTTGGAACACCAATGGGCATATTAGATTAATATTATTAAATTTAAGTAAGAAAACTACACTTTAATATGGAAACTTAAGAATGGAAGAGAAAGAAAGAATCCGCAGTTTATTATCTTCATTTTTTTCTTATTCTATAAGAATACTATAGATTCTATTAATACATAGATTGAAATGATACATAGATTGAAAAATTATACATATAAGGAAGGTAAGACAGATTGAATAAAGAAAAAGGCATCTGTGATTCGAATGATAAACAAAGAGGGATTAGGGATCTATTCTTCGTTTTTTGAATTTGAAATAGCCCAAGTTACCCATTGCATATTGGCACTTATCGAGTATAGAATAGATCTGCTTCTCTTTCTTCTTACAAACAGAATTGGCTTCTTATTTTTAATGGAATGAAATAAATATTCACGCTTTCTGACACAGAATCCCCTAAAAGGGTTAGGTACATAGGATATGGATAGTCTTTTCCAATGCGATAAAATAAAACGACATCGTGTCTATTTTTCTTTGCTAAAGGGGTATTTCCATGGGTTTGCCTTGGTATCGTGTTCATACTGTCGTATTGAATGATCCGGGTCGATTGCTTGCGGTGCATATAATGCATACAGCTCTAGTTTCTGGTTGGGCTGGCTCGATGGCTTTATACGAATTAGCGGTTTTTGATCCCTCTGATCCTGTTCTGGATCCAATGTGGAGACAAGGTATGTTCGTCATCCCCTTCATGACTCGTTTAGGAATAACCAATTCGTGGGGTGGTTGGAGTATTTCAGGAGGAACTATAACAAATCCGGGTATTTGGAGTTATGAAGGTGTGGCAGGTGCACATATTGTGTTTTCTGGCTTGTGTTTCTTGGCAGCTATCTGGCATTGGGTATATTGGGACCTAGAAATATTCTGTGATGAGCGGACGGGAAAACCCTCTTTGGATTTGCCCAAGATCTTTGGAATTCATTTATTTCTTGCAGGGGTGGCTTGTTTTGGCTTTGGTGCATTTCATGTAACCGGTTTGTATGGTCCTGGGATATGGGTATCCGATCCTTATGGACTAACTGGAAAAGTACAAGCTGTAAATCCTGCGTGGGGTGCAGAAGGTTTTGATCCTTTCGTTCCGGGAGGAATAGCTTCCCATCATATTGCTGCGGGTACATTGGGCATATTAGCGGGCCTATTCCATCTTAGTGTCCGCCCGCCTCAACGTCTATACAAAGGATTACGTATGGGCAATATTGAAACTGTACTTTCCAGTAGTATCGCTGCTGTTTTTTTTGCAGCTTTCGTAGTTGCCGGAACTATGTGGTATGGATCGGCAACTACCCCAATCGAATTATTTGGGCCTACTCGTTATCAGTGGGATCAGGGATATTTTCAGCAAGAAATATATCGAAGAGTTAGCGATGGGTTAGCCGAAAATCTTAGTTTATCAGAAGCTTGGTCTAAAATTCCCGAAAAATTAGCTTTTTATGATTATATTGGTAATAATCCGGCAAAGGGGGGATTATTCAGAGCAGGCTCAATGGACAATGGGGATGGAATAGCTGTTGGATGGTTAGGACATCCCGTCTTTAGAGATAAAGAAGGGCGCGAGCTTTTTGTACGTCGTATGCCTACTTTTTTTGAAACATTTCCGGTAGTTTTGGTAGATGAAGAGGGAATTGTGAGAGCAGACGTTCCTTTTAGAAGAGCAGAATCCAAATATAGCGTTGAACAAGTAGGCGTAACGGTGGAGTTCTATGGTGGCGAACTTAATGGAGTAAGTTATTCTGATCCTGCTACTGTAAAAAAATATGCGAGGCGTGCCCAATTAGGAGAAATTTTTGAATTAGATCGAGCTACTTTGAAATCTGATGGTGTTTTTCGGAGCAGTCCAAGGGGTTGGTTCACTTTTGGTCATGCTACTTTTGCTTTGCTCTTCTTTTTCGGACACATTTGGCATGGCGCTCGAACCTTATTCCGAGATGTTTTTGCTGGTATTGATCCAGACTTGGATGCTCAAGTGGAATTTGGAACATTCCAAAAAGTTGGGGATCCAACTACAAGGAGACAGACAGTCTGATACCGCATTGCTATGGTATCTTTCACCTCTCCTTTTTGATTTGACATGGGAAACATCTCCTGTCCTTTCTTTGACTCTTTTTCTTTTTTATATGGGAAATGATCCCAAATGACAAGTGAATAGGTGTGGAAGTTATAATTGTAAATAAACCACGATCGAATCTATGGAAGCATTGGTTTATACGTTCCTTTTAGTTTCGACTTTAGGGATAATTTTTTTCGCTATCTTCTTCCGAGAACCACCTAAGGTTCCGACTAAAAAATGAAATAATTTAATTAAAGTAAGAAGTCTCCCAGATGGGAGACTTCTTACTTCAATTAGTCCCCATGTTCTTCGAATGGATCTCTTAATTGTTGAGAGGGTTGCCCAAACGCGGTATATAAGGCATACCCAGTAAAGCTTACAAGTAAACCAGATATGGAGATGGCGACTAAAGTTGCTGTTTCCATTTTTCTAGAATTTCAAGATTACAATGGATCTATGAAAAGATCGTGTATTTACAACTACAACGGAATAGTATACAAAGTCAACACCAATGATTAAATAGAATTTATGGCTACACAAACCGTTGAAGATAGTTCTAGACCTAGGCCAAAACGAACTGGCGCAGGTAGTTTATTGAAACCCTTGAATTCGGAATATGGGAAAGTAGCTCCGGGTTGGGGGACTACTCCTTTTATGGGGGTTGCAATGGCTTTATTCGCGATATTCCTATCTATCATTTTAGAAATTTATAATTCTTCTGTTTTACTGGACGGAATTTTAATGAATTAGGTTTCTACTAACTAAAACTATGAAGTCATAGTTTTTCCATCCAAAAAAGGGCCTTTCTGCTTTAAGCTCCACATTTCTATACATTCTGGTAGTTCGACCGTGGATTTTTTTGTTTTGGTATCTCTGGAATATGAGTGTGTGACTTGTTAGAATTGATCCTATTGATAATACATAGAAAAGGCCTGTTCTCTCTATCAAGATGATTCTAATTCGTCGGATATTATTTATTCTAGTATCTGGAACACGAAATACATAGAGTGGATCAAAAAAAAAAATGGAACTATGATTCATACTCACTATTTAGACCTCGCAACCAGACTGAAAAAAAAAATTCAAGTAGTTCTTAATAAAAAAAATAATTTTTCTTCCTTCCGATTTTGTTTGCTCAAAAGACAACTTTTTTTTCTCTCGCTTTTGTCGAGTCATTACACCAATTCAATAAATGATCATCAAGCGGTTCTTATTCGAAGAACCCTTGCCTTTTGGTTAGCTTGAGACTCAATCATCGTGGCTCTAGTATGAATCTAAGGTTTTAATTGAACTAATTCATAGGATCACAACAAGATAATTTCTATTAGAAAACCACTATAAATTTTTATTTATTTTTTTACTAGTAAAAAAATAAATAAATAAAAAATAGGGAAGAGAAAAGTCAAGAGGCCCCTAATGATCAACATAAGGGAAAGACAGATGAGCCAACTTGAGATTTTTTGGCATTATCATCACAAAGAAGAAATTCTGGATTTTTCTTATTTAATATCTTCAAGGCAAATTGATCCAATCCCGTGGCTGATGAAGTTTTGAACCTTTTTTTTTCTAATATCCGTTGAAAATTTGTGTGTTTCTGCTTGAGCCGTACGAGATGAAATTTTCATATACGGTTCTCGGAGGGGGAGTCGGGCTAGTTACCTATCTCAATAAAGTATATGATTGGTTTGAGGAACGTCTTGAGATTCAGGCAATTGCGGATGATATAACTAGTAAATATGTTCCTCCTCATGTCAACATATTTTATTGTTTAGGGGGAATTACACTTACTTGTTTTTTAGTACAAGTTGCTACTGGTTTTGCTATGACTTTTTACTACCGACCAACCGTTACAGAGGCTTTTTCCTCCGTTCAATATATAATGACGGAGGCCAACTTTGGTTGGTTAATTCGATCAGTTCATCGATGGTCAGCAAGTATGATGGTTCTAATGATGATCCTGCACGTATTTCGCGTGTATCTCACAGGTGGATTTAAAAAACCCCGTGAATTAACTTGGGTCACAGGTGTGGTTTTGGCTGTATTGACTGCATCATTTGGTGTAACTGGCTATTCTTTACCTTGGGATCAAATCGGTTATTGGGCAGTAAAAATTGTGACAGGTGTACCTGAAGCGATTCCGGTAATAGGATCCCCTTTAGTTGAGTTATTACGTGGAAGTGCTAGTGTGGGGCAATCCACTTTGACTCGTTTTTATAGTTTACATACCTTTGTACTGCCTCTGCTTACTGCAGTATTTATGTTAATGCACTTTCCAATGATACGTAAGCAAGGTATTTCTGGTCCTTTATAGGGAAGACATATCATAGAAAATTCGAATTCTCATATATCATATCGGGTAGGTTGTGGTATTTCATTGCTACAAACATGGGTTATTGTAAAATAAGACATGTCATTTGGATACTTCTCTTCAACTCTGAAGTATTTTGATACAAATAGTTGAAGTTAATTTTACGAAAGAAAATAAGGCGGATTATGGGAGTGTGTGACTTGAATTATTGATTTGGCCATGCAGATAGAGAATTGGATCTGCCGCATTAGAATTCACGACCAAAGGTGTCTCCGCATCCAATCAACACGTAAGTCCCCTATCTAGCAAGGATAGGCTGGTTCACTCGAGGAGAATATTTTCTATGATCATACCCCAACCATGTCATCCATGAACAGGCTCCGTAAGATCCCGTAGAGTATAAATGGAATAAGTCATGTGATATGATCCAATTCTATATTTATTACACTTACTTTTTTTTATAGTATGGAAATGCATTCATTTTCTTTGCATCGATTTCGATCCGCAATATTATCGGAGTAAAAGAAGGGATCTAAGGAAGAAAGTAGGCTAAACTTTTTAATTTTTTATTAGTAACAAGTAAATACTTTGTTTGGGCGTAAGAAACTTGCGATATTGAGGGGATAAACACCAACTAATCAAGAGACAATCCACAAAGCAATTGATCATGATCAAATTTCTAAGCCCACTTGGATATTGAGCATTTACGCATAAGAATAGGATTCTTTTCAATGAGTAGTTATAGGCGAAACTTCGGAAAAGATAATCTGATAAAGCTTTTCTTATCTTGAATCATTGAGTCATTATATAACCTATTCTATTGTGGATCCTCCACGGTCTTATTTCTTTCATTCTTGCTCGAGCCGGATGATGATAAATTCTCATGTCCGGTTCCTTTGGGGGATGGATCCTAAAGAATTCACCTATCCCAATAACAAAGAAACCTGACTTAAATGATCCTGTATTAAGAGCAAAATTAGCTAAAGGGATGGGACATAATTATTACGGGGAACCCGCATGGCCCAACGATCTTTTATACATTTTTCCAGTAGTAATTCTAGGTACTATTGCATGTAATGTAGGTTTAGCGGTTCTCGAGCCATCAATGATTGGTGAACCGGCGGATCCGTTTGCTACTCCTCTGGAAATATTACCCGAGTGGTACTTCTTTCCTGTATTTCAAATACTTCGTACAGTACCCAATAAGTTATTGGGCGTTCTCTTAATGGTTTCTGTGCCAACAGGCTTATTAACAGTACCCTTTCTAGAGAATGTCAATAAATTCCAAAATCCATTTCGTCGACCAGTAGCTACGACCGTTTTTTTAATCGGTACTGCAGTAGCTCTTTGGTTAGGTATTGGAGCAACATTACCCATTGATAAATCCTTAACTTTAGGCCTTTTTTAGGGATTTTTCAGGTTGATTCATTCAACCGTGAAGTCCCCTGCATGGGTATCTAGGAAATAGTTACCTCCAAGTGAATCTTCCCTAGATACCTAAAATCTATTTTATTATGATCCATTTCGCGAAAATATAGATTGTGCCAAAAATACAAAATTGTTTTCTTTTTTCTTTTTATTCTAACTCGAAAAAGAAAAAGAGGAAAACAATTTTAATGGATTTAAAGTGAGAACTTGTTCTTAGGTAAATCAATTGGGAGATGCTTCTCTAGAGTGGCCCATATAAGTTTTCTATCTTCCATACGAAAGCTGTCAATTCTCATAAGATCTTCTTCAGTCTTACTCAAAAGGTCCAATAGTGTATGTATATTGGCCCTTTTGAGACAATTATACGTTCTAGAAGGCAATTCTAATTGATCAATAAAAATACAATTCAATGGAATTCCTTTTTTGTTTTTCTTTAGATTAGTGAATCTTTTTTGAAAGGTTAAAAGGGGTGGAGTAAACCTGGTTTTATTTTCTTCGAAACTAGTGCCCTCTTCCTCTGCGTGTAGAAAAGGAAGAAATAAATCAATCAAATTACGAGAAGCTTCATAAAGCGCTTCTTTAGGGGTTAAACTTCCATTCGTCCATATTTCTATAAAAAGGATCTCGTGTTTTTCATTTCCATTCCCACAAGAAAAAATACTATAATTCACATTTCGAACAGGCATGGATACAGCATCTATAGGATAACTTCCATCTTGAGAGTTCTTTCTGAGTTCCGTATGATATCCGCGATCTCTCTTTATCTGTAACTCAATACAGAAATCAATAGGGTCTCTCAAGTTAGCTATAGGTTGTGTCGTATCAACGATTTCTACGGAAGGCGGTAAGATTATATCTTGAGCGGTTATGTATCTAGGACCTTTGACGCAAATTGATGCGTCTCTAACTCCATAGAGATTACTTCTCAATACAATTTCTTTCAAATTTAGTAAAATTTCTTGTATGGATTCTTCAATACCTACTATTGTAGAATATTCGTGTGGCACGTTCCCAAATTTTGCGCGTGTGATACATGTTCCTTCGATTTCTCCAAGTAAAGCTCTTCGCAAGGCAATACCGACAGTATCTGCTTGACCTTTTCTAAGTGGGGACAGAATGAAACGACCATAATAAAGACGTTTACTATCTACTCTTGATTCAACACACTTCCACTGTAGTGTTTGGGTGGATCCTGTTACCTCCTCTCGAACCATAATAGACTAGTATTTATTTGATTATTGACTCATTTATTTCTCTTGAAAGCAGTTTCATTCTTTTACAGACGTCTTTTTTTAGGAGGTCGACATCCATTATGCGGCATAGGTGTTACATCGCGTATACAACTTAACCGTACACCACTTTTAGCAATGGCTCGTAATGCGGCATCTCTTCCGCTACCAGCCCCTTTTACCATAACTTCTGCTCGTTGCAAACCCACTGTACGAATAGCATCTACTGCTGTTCTTTGACCGGCATAGGGTGATGCTTTTCTTGAGCTTTTGAATCCACAAGTACCTGCGGAGGACCAGAAAACCACCCGACCTTGTGGGTCTGTAACAGTTATAATGGTATTGTTGAAACTGGCTTGAACATGAATAACTCCTTTTGTTATTCTACGTGCACTCTTCCGTAAACTAAAACGGGCATTCCTACGCAAACCAATACGCACTCTATTACGTGAACCTATTTTTGGTATAGCTTTTGTCATATTTTATTATCTCATAAATATGAGTTAGAAATAACAAAAAGAAAAAAAAATACAAAGATATCCGTTTCAGGGTTAAATATATCCTTTACTTTCATTTTTTTTTGAATTTGGACATTTCTGTGGGTACTTTTTTTACTTTTTAGAAAGGAAAGCTCCTTTTTCGAAAGATTACCCCTGTCTTTGTTTATGCTTCGGATTGGAACAAATGACTCTAATTCGCCCACGCCTACGAATCAGTCTACATTTTGTACAAATTTTACGAACGGAAGCTCTTATTTTCATATTTAGCCTTTCTTAAACTATGAATTTACTCTTTTGGAAAAAAATAAGCAGCCTCTTCACTTAAATTTTGAAATTTGGAATTTTTTATCTTAGAAAAACTTAATCCTTTGAATCTTTGGTATCCTTCAAATCTTCAGTATCCTTCGAGTCTTCAGTACGCTTCGAATCCTTATGGGGAAGTCTATAAATTATACGTCCCTTGCTTGAATCATAACGACTTACTTCAATTTTGACCCTATCCCCCATTAGTATTCGTATAGAACTGGACCGGATTTTTCCTGAAATATAGCCCAGGATGATGGTGTCATTCTCTAAGCGAACTAGGAACATTCCGTTGGGTAGGGCTTCCGTAACTAAACCTTCGAAAGTAACTTTTGCTTCTCTCGGGTTTTTCTTTTCTCTCCTATTTTTTTTTTCTGTCATATTTTTTCTCCTATTTTTCTATTTTTATTTTCAAAATAGGAAGTTCGAGATAGAATTCGGTTACTATAGGCGGGTCCATTACCATATATAACATAAGACTTCTCCCCCAATTCTGTTTAGTCGAGCTTCTCGATCTGTCATTATACCTTGAGAAGTAGAAAGAATAGCAATTCCCATTCCGCCCAAAACCTTAGGAATTCCTTGATAGTTAGTATAAATTCGTAAGCCAGGTCGGCTGATACGCTTTAAAAAGGTTCTAGTTCTATATATTCCCTTTCTAGTTTTTTTCTTTTGATGTCGCAAAGTTGAAACCAAGAAATATCTGTTACTTTCTTGATGTTTCCGAACACTTTCAATAAAACCCTCTCGTAGAAGTATTTTAACAATGTTTTCGGTAATATTTGTAGATATTACTCGAACAGTTCCTTTTTTACTCATGTCTGCGTTTCTTATAGAGGTTAGTAAATCAGCAATAGTGTCCTTGCCCATAAGACTCTAATTCTAGGTTCCTCCTAATTTTTAGATAATCAACATGTTTTCCCTTTTCTTTTAATTTTGGATTTTAAAGCATATACGTAAAACACAATCTACTAATTTTTTCTTTGATCTATATCTCGTCTACTAGTATTTATAATACTTCAGGAGCTAATGAAACTATTTTAGTAAAATTCAATTCTCTCAATTCCTCGGCAATCGCGCCAAAAACTCGAGTTCCTTTTGGATTTCCTTTTTGATCAATGATAACTGCTGCATTGTCATCATAGCGTATTATTATACCGTCTTCACATTTGAATTCTTTACATGTACGTACAATTACAGCTCGAATTACTTCGGATCTTTCTAGAGGCATTTGGGGCACTGCGTCTTTGATTACAGCAACAATAACATCACCAATACGAGCATATCGCTGATTACCAGCAGCGCCTATGACTCGAATACACATCAATTTTCGAGCTCCACTGTTATCCGCTACATTTAAAAGGGTCTGGGGTTGAATCATATTATTTGGATTTCAATTTGTTATTTCATTCACTGCAAAGGGATGAAAGAAATATTGTCCTTCCAGAAGGAAAAACCCGGGGTTTTTTATCTTCAATACTCCTTTTTGTGGTTCTATATCTCTAATTTAAGAAATTGACTTCGTATGGGCATTTTACTGGCAGCTATGGAGATAGCTGCTCTAGCTACAGTTTCAGATACTCCGCTCATTTCATAAAGTATTTGGCCTGGTTTAACAACGGCTACCCAATATTCGGGGGATCCTTTTCCCGAGCCCATACGTGTTTCTGTGGGTCTTATTGTAACTGGTTTGTCGGGAAATATACGTACCCATAGTTTTCCACCACGACGTGCATATCGTGTCATTGCTCTTCGTCCTGCTTCTATCTGTCTCGCTGTGATCCAAGCGGGTTCAAGTACTTGAAGAGCATATCTACCAAAACAAATACGATTGCCTCGGCAGGATTTTCCCTTCATTCTTCCTCTATGTTGTTTACGAAATCTAGTTCTTTTGGGGTTATAGTCGATGGTTCTTTCTTAGTTCCATCTCTACTACAAAACTGGACATGAGAGTTTCTTCTCATCCAGCTCCTCGCGAATGAAATGAGAAAGCGTTCAAATTTCTCTAATTTCATAATATTAAAAAATATTACGGATAGATCCACATCAATATATAATAGAATTGTGTGTTTTTTTTTATTTTTAATTTCTTAAATATCTAGAATATATCCAAATTCTATATTTGTATAAAATGTAATCTTTCTTTTTTATAAGGAATATCCTTATTTTTACCCTTATTGAATCATAGTAAAGTATTCGAATCCAATAAAGATTTCGCGGGCGAATATTTACTCTTTCTTGTCTTATTTGTTAATTTATAACCTTAACAAATAAAGCAATTTTTTTGGTTTGTTCCGCCATCCCACCCAATGAAGTATTAGGATTCTTTTCAATAAAATCAATCCTATGCAGTCATAGGTTTTGTCGTTCCCACAGCTTCTCCTTTAATGGTTAGGTTTGAATCCTGCAATGGAGCTTCCAAACTTTCCGAGTTAATTCTCTCAGTTTTATTAACCCGGGCTGCTCTTTATTATTGCTTTAAATTTTTATTTATTGTTTCCTAATTACGATTTCAAATTCTCTCTTTTTTTTTTTTATTTTATTATATTGATGCTTTATCACATTGCCTTTTATGATGTAATTCATAGACCATACACATTGGAATCTTATATCTTTCTTATTCTTCTTCCTTCTATCTATCATCCCTCCTTTTATCCACATCCCTTTAGTTTTGTTTTACAACCTAGAATCAGGTTTCTTTTTTAGAGAAAAAATGCAGTTGCTACAACTATATGATAGATCCATTCATTTATGATAGATGTATTTATTCACATAGTGACTGTTTCTTAGTTAGGATCTCGACAATACGAAGCAATAGGTTGGTTATTGGTTAATTTTCTATATTTAATTACTAAGTTTTTTCTATTTTTAGTAGGCTTCGGTCAATTTTTTTTTTGAATTTCCATTTTTGCCCCTAAAGAAAAACTAACGAGTCACACACTAAGCATAGCAATTATATTAAAAGATTTATCAATTTTCATTAAATCTTATAGAAAGAGGTATAATTTCTTCTTTTTTCAGGGATTTTTGGAAAAATAAGACTCTTGGCTTTTTTATTCTATCACTGGCCAGAATGAGAAGACAGGGTTAGTTATTCTTCTTCTATGAATATCCAAATTTTTACACCTAATACTCCATAGATAGTTCGAATTGGATAGCAGCAATAATCAATTTTAGCGCGAATTGTTTGGAGGGGAAGTCTACCCTTTTTGATGCATTCGGCACGTGCAATTTCTTTTCCTCCTAGACGACCTGCAATTTTGATTTTTACTCCCTTTATATCCGCTTTTTTAGTTAATTCAATAGCTTTTTTCATTGCCTTTCGGAATGAAACTCTATTTTTTAATTGGAAAGCTATATATTCTGCAAGAATGTTAGGTTGTCTATAAGGTTCTTTAACTTTTTCGATAGCAATATTAAGTCTCTGGTTTACAGAATTCACTTCCTTTTGGATATCTTTCTCTAATTCTTCGATTGCTCCTTTTTTCTTTAATAAATTAGGGAATCCAATATGGATTATAACATGAATTGTATCGATTTCTTTTTGAATTTCTATATGTGTAATTACTTCGGAACTTGAGTCTGATTCTATTTTTCTATTCGAGCTTTTTTTCCTATTCTTTTGTATATAGTTCTTGATACAATTCCGTATTTTTTTATCTTCTTGTAGACCTTCAGAATAATTTTTTGGTTGTGCGAACCAAAAAGAATGGTGATTTTGGGTTGTACCAAGTCTGAAACCGAGTGGATTTATTTTTTGTCCCATATTTTTCTATTCTATTTTTTTTTTTTTACTGGGAATCGAAATCTTAGGTTGATCTAAAGGTTATTTAGATTTCTTTACTATATTTAGTACAATTGTTATATGACACATGGTTTTTTTTATAGGATAACCACGTCCTCGAGCCCGAGGTCTGAATTTTTTCATAATAGTACTCCTATTGACTTCGGCTTTTGTTATGAATAAATTCGCTTTGTCGAAATCCCTATAATGAGTAGCATTTGCTGCTGCCGAATAAACCAACTTTAAGATGGGATAAGATGCTCGATAAGGCATGAGGTTCAGTATCATAACGGTTTCCTCGTAGTAACGCCATCGAATCTCATCAAGAACTCTTTGTGCTTTGAAAACAGACATATGTATGCGTTTTTGTGCTTTGAAAACTCGTTCGAACTTAAGTAGACGATCAGTTGGAACTTTTCTTGCGAGTTTCCGTAGCCCATTCTTCTTCTTCTTTATCCTAGGGGTATACTTTACCAATTTGAAACTTGTCATAAATAAGGTTATTCCCCGCCTACCTTTACTTTATTTGAATCCTATAAATTTTGTTTATTCTGAATCTTTCTATTCTAAATTCAGTTAACGACGAGATTTAGTATCCTTTCTTGCACTTTCATAACTCGTGAAATGCCGAGTAGGCACGAATTCCCCCAATTTGCGACCCACCATAGGATTTGTTATGTAAATAGGTATATGTTCCTTTCCATTATGAATCGCGATTGTATGGCCAACCATTGCGGGTAGAATGCTAGATGCCCGGGACCACGTTACTATTGTTTCTTTCTCCTCCTTCATATTGACCTTTTCGATTTTTGTCAATAAATGACGAGCTACAAAAGGATTCGTTTTTTTTCGTGTCACAGCTGATTACTCCTTTTTTTTATTTTAAAGAGTGGCATCCTATGTCCACTATCTCGATCGAAGTATGGAGGTCAGAATAAATAGAATAATGATGAGTGGAAAAAATAGAAAATCCCTTAGCTGGATAAGGGGCGGATGTAGCCAAGTGGATCAAGGCAGTGGATTGTGAATCCACCATGCGCGGGTTCAATTCCCGTCGTTCGCCCATCGCATTATTGCAATGCAATTTTCCATATTCCTAGTTACGTATTTACTTACGGCGACGAAGAATAAAACTATCACTATATTTTTTCCTTTTCCTAGTTCTTCTTCCAAGCGCAGGATAACCCCAAGGGGTTGTGGGTTTTTTTCTACCAATAGGGGCTTTCCCTTCACCGCCCCCATGGGGGTGGTCCACGGGGTTCATAACTACCCCTCTTACTACGGGGCGTTTACCTAGCCAACACTTAGATCCGGCTCTACCCAAACTTTTTTGGTTCACCCCAACATTACCCACTTGTCCGACTGTTGCTAAGCAGTTTTGGGATACCAAACGGACCTCCCCAGATGGTAATCTTAAAGTGGCCAATTTACCCTCTTTTGCAATCAGTTTCGCTACAGCACCCGCCGCTCTAGCTAATTGCCCACCCCTTCCACGTGTGATTTCTATGTTATGTATGGCCGTGCCTAAGGGCATATCGGTTGAAGTAGATTCTTCTTTTTTCTCAAAAAACCCCTTCCCAAACTGTACAAGCTTCTTCCAAAGCATACGGCTTTCTAGATGTATATGATGATCTCTAGACAGATGGATCTTATATGAATCGTATGATGAAGTACCACATGAGTGGATATATGGAAAAGGAATCCAAATCTGCCGAATCGCTCATGTTATGATCTTCTACATCCTAGGTCTCCGCGTTCCGTCATCTGGCTTATGTTCTTCATGTAGCATTCAGATCGAATGACTCTATGAAATTACGTCGATACTTCCACATATTATGGGTAACGTAGGAGACATCCCTATTTTCACCCGGGGGTCTTAATTACCACTGCTTAGCTTTCAATTCGCCTCTGACCATCAAATTAAATGTGAATAACCCGTCCTCCTCTCTTTGAAACAAGGGGCGCTTCCGGTTCTGTGCGTGCTTCAAACAATTTTGTCTTCTCCATATTACCATATCTCTAGAGTCAATAATTTTCTATGAGGAACTACTGAACTCAATCACTTGCTGCCGTTACTCAACAGTTTTCTGTTGAGGTCTATCCCGTAGAGGTAGTCAAATTGGATCAGTGATCGATTTCTAGGTTTCGTCGTAAACCTAATTGGTTACTTCCAATTACGTAAATCAATAGTTCAAACCGCACTCAAAGGTAGGGCATTTCCCATTGATATAGGAACTTTTGTACCAGAAACAATAGTATCTCCAATTATAGCCCCTCTGGGATGTAAAATATATCTCTTCTCACCATCCCCATAGTGTATGAGACAAATGTATGCATTTCGATTAGGGTCGTATTCTATGGTTACGATTCTACCAGATATGTCTTTTTGATTCCGTCGAAAATCGATTTTACGGTATAGGCGCTTATGACCTCCCCCTCTATGCCTTGCGGTAATGATTCCTCTGGCATTACGACCTTTACCACAACGGTGCCGTCCATGGATCAATTTATTTCGTGGATTGGATTTCACTTGCCTGTCTACGGTTCCCTTGCGTGTGCTCAGGATAGGTGTTTTGTATAAATGTTTCGCCGTATTATTAAGTATTCTCCTTTAGTTCTTTTCTCTATCTAGAAGTGGAATAGAATAACCCGGTTGAAGGGTAATGATCATACGTCTGTAATGCATTGTATGTCCCAGAATAGGTCCCATTCTTCTACCCTTTCCGGGTAGTCGATGGCTATTCACAGCTACTACCTTAACACCAAAGAAGAGCTCGACCCAATGCTTTATTTCTGTCTTAGTGAATCCCGATTCGACATTAAAAGTATATTGATTCTTTCCCAATAAACGAAGACTCTTTTCTGTAAATATTGCGTATTTGATTCCATCCATAAATCGACTTTCCCTCCTATCCTCTGAGTTCCAGTATCGATAAGAATTCGAGTTCTTATTGTTCTTATGTTATGGTATGAATATACCATACCAATTCGTTATGTATGGATGATGGATGAGATTCCATGGATAGAGAGCCAGTTCCAATAGACTTATGGAACGTTCCCGTTCGCGTGCATCCAGCAGGAATTGAACCCGCAAATTTACCAATTATGAGTTGGGCGCTTTAACCATTCAGCCATGGATGCTTAACAGGGATCATCGTACATCGTAAATAACCAATTTTCATATAGAAAGACATATCATAGAAAAATGAAATCAAAATATTCGGAGATGGCAAATATTCGGAGATGACTATGAAAACACCTCTCTGGATCCTCGAATTGAAAGAGAGATTGAGAGGGATCAAGAATCCTAATTCTCGCTATTTGGAATGGATCCAATTCTATTGAGTCTGACTCATAGTGATCATTTCTCTTTAGCAAAGAAGGACCTTGGTTATCAAAGGATTGAACAACCGGGATCCATTTACTTATGATACCTACTTGACATTGCTAACAAGGATCTAATGAATTATGAGTTTAATAGATCCTCTTTAGCAGAAAGACGTATATTCCTTGCTTATTATCAGACAATCACTTATTCGCAAACCTCGTGTGGGGCTAATCGTTTTCATTTCCCATCTCATGGAAAACCCTTTTCGTTCCGCTTAGCCCTATCGGGTATTTTAGTGATAGGTTCTATAGGAACTGGACGATCCTATTTGGTCAAATACCTAACGAAAAATTCCTATTTTCCTTTCATTAAGGTACGAGGGCTTCTTATTCCACAAGAACGAAAGCACCTTTTCATTCTTTCATATACTAGGGGTTTTTACTTGGAAAAGACAATGTTCCATACTAAAGGATTCGGGTCCATAACCACGAGTTCCAGTGCATTAGATCTTGTAGCACTTAGCAACGAGGCCCTATCCATTAGTATTCCACATAAGAAATCCATTATAGAAACTAATACAATTAGATTAGCTCTTCATAGACAAACTTAGGGTTTGCGAGCCAAGATAAGACCGGCTCGGGATCATGGGACCCTTTTCTATCAGATAGGAGGGGATCTTGTACAAAATAGACTTCTAAGTAATAACCCCATAGATCCTATATCTATCTATATAAAATAAAGAGGCAATCGTGTCAGGAAGCGGGTTTTTCTTTGGCCGAACGGTACTTCGAACTTGGAACGAGCATGAGGAGATTAACGAGACTTCTTTCTCTTTTGAGTTTTTCTGGCGGACCGGTCGCGCAAGATCTTTGGTCTTCCCCAGGAACCGATGAAAAAGTGGGTCGCTTCTTATGGACTCGCTCAGAATGATTCTTCTCTATCTATAGTTCATGGCCTATTAGAAGTAGAAGGTGCTCTGGTGCAATCCTTACCGACAGAAAAAGATTGCAGTCGGGTTGATAATAATCGAGTGCCATTACTTCGTCGGTCCGAACCAAAGAATCCGTTAGAAATGTTTTGAAATGGATATTGTTCTCTCTTTGATCAGGGATTGCTATATGAAATGGGTAAGTCACCAATCCAATCCCTTTGACAAATCGGGTGTCATATTAGATATCATATTCTATATATATAGAAATATCATAGAATAGACATATAGAATTTTTGGTTGGGAAATTCGAATGAATCATTGAGTGAAAAAGGAGCAAAGAATGACAAAAGACGAGACTCTACTAGTCTTCACTCTTGTGGTTTCCTCGGTTTCTGTTTTCTTATTCGGGATCTTGCTTTTCATGGTTCTCATCTCTGCAACTCGCGATTTTCGCGAGAGAACCAAATCCAAGTTGGTGAAGATCATGATTTGGGCTAGCATAGTAGTTATTACCTTTGCAATTGCGGTTCGAATCTATCCGATCTTTATCTTTTTGCTCAAAGAACGAATAAAACCCCTTGTCGAAGCCCTTTATGATAAGCTTCCCTGGATCTGGGAAGTTTCTCTTTCACGGTATTGGGATCGTTTGATCGATTTCCTTGATCGCTACTTATGGGCGTGCGCTCAAAGGATACAAACAGGGATTCGCAAACAAAAAGGGGAACCTGTCGCGTAAAAAAAAAAAGGCTTTACGCGAGAGCAATAGAGGTTGGGATACATCTATCTCTTCTGAGCAACCTCTTTCTTTTGGATTCTTAAGACCACCCTTGCAGTAGGATACCGTCTGCTTTAGGTTCTTTATTAT